TGCCAACGATCCTATCATTGGAATAATTGGAAATAATGTATCAAGCTTCTTCATAGTATTATCCATTAATAATGAATTTTCTAACAATTGACTCCGTACCACTGAAATATTTGGTCGTATGCTTGAAAGATAACCCAAAAAATCAAAGGAATGCTTGGATAATTGGTTTATATGGATTCGTCTTGGTTGAGACCATACATAAAAATGACATTGCCAAAAATTGACAAGATAATATCTCCACTTATTCATCAGAAGAGGGGTATCTTTTGATACCAGAATCGATTTTCCTTGATAGCTAACATACTGTATAAAAGGATCCTTGAAGAACCATAAGGTGGCCGGAAATAAGACTTCTTCGACAGGATATTTTATTTTTTCATAAAAACGTATTCGCTCAAAAAAGATCCCAAAAGAGGTTAATCGTAAATGATTAGATTGGTTACGGAGAAAAAGTAAAATAGATTCGTATTCACATACATAAGAATTGTATAGGAGCAAGAATAATCTTTGATTACTTTTTGCAAAAATGGATTTTTGGCGAGTAATAAGAGTATTCCAACTATAATACTCATTAAGAAAGAGCCGTAATAAATGCAAAGAAGAGGGATCTTTCACGTAGTAGCGAAGGGTTTGAACCAAGATTTCCAGATGGATGGGGTAGGGTATTAGTACATCTGATGCATAATTTAAATGTGGAAATTTATCCTCGAAAAAGGGAAATATTGAATGAATTGATCGTAAATTATAAGATTTTACGGTTTCTGTCTCCTCTAAGGAGGATACTAATCGTAGGGAAAACGGAATTTCCACAATGACTGCAAATCCCTCCGATATCATTTGAGAATACAAATTTTTTGGGTACCCAAAAAATTTATTTTGATTAGAATCATTAACGGAAATAATCAAATGATTCTGTTGATACATTCGACTAATTAAACGTTTTATAATTAGTAAACTGGATTTCTTGTCATAACCTACATTATCCAATAAAACGGATCTATTTAAACCACGATCATGAGCAAGGGCATAAATATACTCCCGAAAGATAAGTGGGTATAGTAAATGGTGTTGCTGAGATCTATATAATTCGAAATATCCTTGAAAGTCTTCCATTTAAAATTCAATTTTGAATCAGAAAAGAAATAGATGATTTATTGGGTTATCAAATGATACATAGTACGATACAGTTAAAACAAGGTATTTATAGTAAGAAAAAACTAGATACCTCGGAAACAAGTCAAACTCATCAACGGACTCTCTAGAACCTCCCCTTCCTTTCCAGATAATAGATTTATATTCATTTATAGGATAAGAAGATAGTTAGAAGCCCTTTATTTTATCAATCCAATCGCTCTTTTGATTTTGAAAAAAGAAATCTCTTTATCAATATACTACCTTCTTCTACACATTTATCTCTACCCCATAAAGGGGAATAGCTAATAGTTAGGACTCATAAGAAATTTCTAATCCACTCATCGGAAAAGCTTTTCCCGCATTAGGCACTAATATATTTTTAACATCTAATTAGATGGGGGAATCATTCAAAAATTAAGAACAGAAGCTCGTTACTTTGTTATTTCCCTAGAATTGGAACCTCTAATAAGGCTCTACCCATTTATTCACTCGACCCCCCCAAAAAAAAATTCTTTTTTTAATTGATAATTGAATTGAAACAATTGAAATAAGATTTTGGACCTATTCAATAAGAAAGAATGAAATATTCTCAGAATTATCCATTGCTACGACATGCTGCTTTTTCCATTGATTCTTTTCAGGATCAGTCGTGGTCTTACAAACTCTACCGATGGTATGGACGAATCTGTTTCTTCATACAAATGTGTAAAAGATGCTAGCCGCACTTAAAAGCCGAGTACTCTACCGTTGAGTTAGCAACCCAAATAAACAAATTAAAATGTGTAGATACAATCAGAATCCCAATAAATAACGAAATTGAATGGCACAACATAATCAAACCATTAAAAAAACAATGAAAAAAAACTCTAACCCGCTCTAAACATAATAAAAATGAACAAATCCGACGAAAATATAAAAATTCTCAAATAAAAGATAAAATAAAGTCAAAGATTTTCCAATATTTATAGACCGCCTCCTGGCTCTCTTCTCTTATATTATCCATTAATTTAGTATATATCGAGTTTGATTGATTTAAATCTTAATCAAAAAAGACTTCCTGTATGACAGAAAATCTAAGAAGATTATTTGAATGAAATAAAATCTATGGAACAGGGATAAATGGATCCGTTTATCCACGATCGGATTATATTTATTTGATACACTGTTGTCAATATTAATATTGACAAAAGCGTAAGCATACAAAAGATAAAACAAGTTCTAAATAGAACTAACAATTTTGATTTCAATCAATTAAAATTAAATAATTTGATTAATTTTAATTGAAATAGAAAAAAACGAAAGACTTGTGTTGGATTGGCACTACACTATCACTATATAGAATATTAAGTGAAAGACTTAATTAAGGAAGACGGGGGAGAAGTAGAAAAAAACGAAGTTTATTCAATAACTAAAACTAAAATAATCAGGTTTAGTCCTTTGTTTTTTTTTTGTTCAAAGAGTTCCAACGAAAATCATCCCATCGGGGGTAATGTCAAATTTTTATGTCTATAGAACACATTACTTCTACGTCTATATCATTTCTTATTTATTCACTTGATCTTTTTTTCTATTTTATTTCATTAATTGAATTTTGTTTGTTGATTAACGCTGAAGTTCCGTAAAAACTCCCGCCTTTTTTAAAATATCATGAACAGTTCCCGTAGGTTGAGCGCCTTTTTCAAGGAAGTATAGAATAGCAGGAACATTTAAAAAAATTTGATTGGTTATCGGATCATAAAAACCCACTTTCCGAAGATCTCTTCCCTCTCGTCGGGATCGAACATCAATTGCAACGATTCGATAAATGGCTCATTGGGATAGATGAACAATACCCCCCCTAGAAACGTATAAGAGGTTTTCCCCTCGTACGGCTCGAGAAAATTCTAAATTATGTCTATGTATAGAATTACAATATCAAATATATCCATCAAATCATCAAATTAATTAGACTATTGATTTTAGCCCTTTTTTTCTTATTCTTACCCAACAAAAAAATTAGTCATATTTGCACCCTCATAACTCAAGTTGGATAACTCTGAAATAACGCAAAAGAGAAACCCTTTATTTTATTTTAGATACTGCATCTATTGAGCGGTCTCTAACCCTTTAATTGCCTGTCTTCTTTAAGAATCCATTTTGATTCTTCATTCTGATCCAGTTGTTCAGACAATTGAAAATGGTATTTCCTTGTTCCAGGATCTTTGCCTTGAATCATTGGGTTTAGACATTACTTCGGTGATCTTTAAATCTTTCAAAATGGCAGCAACATACCATTTTTTGTGATTTCTTTATGTCAAAGAATCATACGAATGTTTGATTCCTGCGTAATACACTTTTTGATTTGATCGAAAGAGTTTTACCAATTTCAACAAATCTTCCCTTTGAATTGGAAATTTTCTCGAATGGGCTCCTTTTAATTTATGTATCAAAATATACTTACGAAGTTGTTCCAATTTGTTGATTGATACTAACCCTAGATTCTTGCCTCTGAAAAATAAAAAAATACTTTCTACTCGAGCTCCATCCTAGACTATATTCTATCACCCCCCCCCAAAAAAAAAAAGGAGGTTACAGCGGAATAGAACAAATGATGTCGAGCCAAGAGCACTTTCATTCCTATAATAAATATATATAAAAGTGGTGGATGTAAGACTCCACAGCGGATCATGTCCTTCAAGTCGCACGTTGCTTTCTACCACATCGTTTTAAACGAAGTTTTACCATAACATTCCTTCAGTTTGGAACCCATATGTAATTGATTCAATTATGAAATCATGAATAATCATTGGTTCGGTTGGTACATAGTAATCTATACCTTTTTCTTCTATATGAAAAAAGGAGAGTCTCAGCAAGAATAAGAATAAATCAATTTAACCCCTTTTTTTTAGATTAATAGAATTTAATCTTGGAAATTCTATAAAATAAAAATAGAACTCCTTTTTTTATAAATTATTTTGATTCTTTTATTTATATCATCCGTTTATCATTAGTAAGAGAGAGATAAATTCATATTGGAATAAACAGTATGTGATTAAAAAAAGATAGATAAAAAACACTGATGTAAGACAAGATTGAAATTTTATGTTGTTATTTTTTCATATTTATACTGTAAAATCATTGTTATTTAACGAATTGCAACTGAATTCAATTTCCCATTTCATATGCGTGTTATTTGAACTCAAACAAATTTGTGCAAAAGATATGATTCCGCCAATTATTAAAAAATAATAATCAGATTCTATACTAGATTATATACTAATATTCTATTAGTAATCTTAATACAGATTATCTTAATTATTCTATTAGTAATCTTAATACGGAAGGCTGTTCTAAAAAGCAATCTTTATATATATAAATATATTATTTTATTATGATATATATTATATATATATATATAAATATATTGATATTATTATGTTAATATAATGATTATATAATAATATATATACATATATACTGGGTATGCTCTGGGACGGAAGGATTCGAACCTCCGAATAGCGGGACCAAAACCCGTTGCCTTACCACTTGGCCACGCCCCATTTATTTCTATTCGATACTAATAAATAAACACTAATATTGGTACGGGTTATTCGTCAACTCCAGTCTAAATATCTATTTTTTATAAAATGGATTACTAGAATTTTTCTACATGGAAACTATACACGTAGACATAGAATTAAACTGAATTTATTGATCATTACATATAATTCAATTAAGATATTGTACGAAAGTATTATTTATTCTATTCTCTTTTGATTTGAGATATAGAAGAATTTTTGATTGGGTGAATTCAAATAAAATAAAGTTTTTTCGTCTATCTTATTTTATTTTTATTCATTTTTTTCTTCTATCAATAATAACATATCTATAATAATAAAAAACTCAATTAAATTTATTAACAACTCAATCAAAATAAATACAATTATCCCCAAAAACAAAATGTTTGTTATGCTTAATATTTTTAGTTTGATCTGTATCTACCTTAATTCTGCTCTTTATTCCAGTAGTTTTTTCGTTGGCAAATTGCCCGAAGCCTACGCTTTTTTGAATCCAATAGTCGATGTTATGCCAGTGATACCCCTGTTCTTTTTTCTCTTAGCCTTTGTTTGGCAAGCTGCTGTAAGTTTCCGATGATATTTTTAATTTTAATAAAGTCCCAGACAAATTCATGATTTATTCGAAAAAAAAAAATCGGGTATGTAGTATAGTAGTATAAAAGTGGAGAATCTATTCTCTTTTTTCCTAAAAAAATCTTGGAGATTGTGTAATGCTTACTCTCAAACTATTTGTTTACACGGTAGTGATATTCTTTGTTTCTCTCTTTATCTTCGGATTCCTGTCTAATGATCCAGGACGTAATCCTGGACGTGAAGAATAAAAAATAAGGTTGTCTTTGCTTGATTTTAAACTGTTATTTAGTAAGATTTTATCTATTCCACTAATTATTTTTTTATTACTAGTAATAAAAAAATAGCTCTCGATAAATTCGAAAAAAAAAAATACTAAGTCATCAACGAAAACGGAAAGAGAGGGATTCGAACCCTCGGTACGAAAAACTCGTACAACGGATTAGCAATCCGACGCTTTAGTCCACTCAGCCATCTCTCCTCCCAATTGAAAAAAGATAATACTATGTTACATTATAAAAAATAAGGCTTGAAAACGCCCGTCATAGTATATACTCTTATTTTTTAATTTCGTCCGAAGGGTCTTTTTAGTTCCACGGCCCGGCCTGGTCAGTCCTTAGCCGGGCCCGCCCTTTTGTTCCAACAAATCATATTCCAACAAATCATAAATCAAAAGATTTAGAAAATTGAAAAAAAAAAATAATAAATAAAAAAAATATCAATATCTATGATATAGAATCAAATGGTAGAGAATCAACGTGCTATTTCTTTCTTAGTTAGTCCTTTTATTCCGGTTTAAATAAGAAAAAGGAACTCTCGTTTCTTACCACAATCTATTTTTGTGTTATGGATTAAGTTCGAGACAAAAACCTCGGGCAAAAAAGCACTTGTTATTTAGTTATTAAAATGAATACTCGTTTCCAAATCTCATTAGGTCCTCTGATACAAATACAAAAGGTAAACGCTCTAGTTTTCATAATTTTTTTCTGATGTTTTGGTTTTGTGATTAAGGTCGACAAAAGGTCCATTTAGATACAATAATCTGATTGTAGCGGGTATAGTTTAGTGGTAAAAGTGTGATTCGTTCTTTAATCCTTTATATAGTTAAAGGGTCTTTCGGTTTGATTAATATTCATTCCGAACAAAAACTTTAGTTCTTAAAAGGATTGAATCCTTTCCCTCTCAATGAAAAATTCGAGGAATAATATAAATTCTCGTGATTTTTATCCACGAATCAATTTTAAATTGAAAAATTGGATTATAAGATTACGAAACATAATTTTTTTATTGGATCAATACTTCCAATTGAATGAGTATAAGTAAAGGACCCATGGATAAAGATAAAACGCGTATTTCTAATCGTAACTAAATCTTCAATTTTTCATTTCTGTAGGGGAAATTGAAGCAAAACAGCTATTAAACAATGTCTTTGGTTTATTAAAGACATCGATAAATTGTTTTAGCTCGGTGGAAACAAAATGCTTTTCCTAAGGATTCTTTCAAATAGAAGTAGAGAACGAAGTAACTAGAAAGATTGTTAGAATATAACACCCCTTTCTATAGGGATCGTCTAGAAAGCGGGTTGTTCTGAATAGATTCAGACATAAAAGCTGACATAGACGTTATGGGTCAGATTTTTTATTTCGTTCATATCTGAATCTGGGAATTTATCCACCTTCCATAAAGGAGCTGAATGAAACCAAAGTTTCACGTTCAGTTTTGAATTAGAGACGTTAAAAATTATGAATCAACGTCGACTATAACCCCTAGCCTTCCAAGCTAACGATGCGGGTTCGATTCCCGCTACCCGCTTTGACTTTATTTTACTTTTTTTACTTTATCGTTATAATTTTATTAAAATATTTAAATAAAATTAAATAAAATAAGGTTGAATGAATCGAATTAATGTAATACATCATTGACTTGAATACTAAATTGGTTGAATTCTTTCAACCACTTTTCCGAACAAGAAATATGAAAATTGGAGTGAAAAGCGTCCATTGTCTAATGGATAGGACAGAGGTCTTCTAAACCTTTGGTATAGGTTCAAATCCTATTGGACGCAGTTTATTTCCATATGTATATATATATACATTTTATTTCGATGTCTATGTCAAGAAATAAGAAAAATATTTTGAATAACTTGAATAAGAGACGTTCGTATTCCATATTAATTATTTCTTTAATAGATCTATTAAAGAAATAATTAATATGGAATTTCTCCAATTTCTTATAGAAA